GATTCAATGCAGACTTTGATGGGGATCAAATGGCTGTTCATGTACCTTTATCTTTGGAAGCGCAAGCGGAGGCTCGTTTACTTATGTTTTCTCATATGAATCTCTTTTCTCCGGCTATTGGAGATCCCATTTCGGTACCAACCCAAGATATGCTTATTGGACTCTATGTATTAACGATCGGGAATCGTCGAGGTATTTGTGCAAATAGGTATAATCCATGGAATCGCATAAACTATCAAAATGAAACAGTTAATGATTATAAGTATAAATATACTACGAAAGAGAAAGAGCCCTATTTTTGTAGTTCCTATGATGTACTTATAGTTTATCAGCAGAAACGAATCAATTTAGATAGTCCTTTGTGGCTTCGGTGGCGACTAGATCAACGTGTCATTGCCTCAAGAGAAGTTCCTGTCGAAGTTCAATATGAATCTTTGGGTACCTATCATGAAATTTATGGGCACTATCTAATAGTAAGACGTATAAAAAAACAAACCCTTTGTATATACACCCGAACCACTGTTGGTCATATTTCTTTTTCTCGAGAAATAGAAGAAGCCATACAGGGGTTTTGTCAGGCCTACTCATACGGTACCTAAGCTAAGGAATTATGTAATACCGCGGGAATTTGGATCTCTCCGGTTCAACCGGAATCATAATTCCTTAATTTCTACATGAATCGAGATCCAGTAAAGGAGGTCTTCGAATCACTGACTCAAACCCATTGGCGAATCCTACTCAGCGGAATAGAGAAGTACTTATGGCAGAACGGGCTGATCTGTTCTTTTACAATAAAGCGATAGATGGGTCTGCCATGAAACGACTTATTAGCAGATTAATAGATCACTTCGGAATGGCATATACATCGCACACCCTGGATCAAGTAAAGACTCTGGGTTTCCAGCAAGCCACTGCTACATCCATTTCATTAGGAATTGATGATCTTTTAACAGTACCTTCTAAGGGGTGGCTAGTCCAAGATGCTGAACAACAAAGTTTCATTTTAGAAAAGCACCATCATTATGGGAATGTACACACAGTAGAAAAATTACGCCAATCCATTGAGATATGGTATGCTACAAGTGAATATTTGAGACAAGAAATGCATCCTAATTTTAGGATGACTGATCCTTCTAATTCAGTCCATATAATGTCCTTTTCGGGAGCTAGAGGAAATGCATCTCAGGTACACCAATTAGTAGGTATGAGAGGATTAATGTCGGATCCCCAAGGACAAATGATTGATTTACCGATTCAAAGCAATTTACGCGAAGGACTTTCTTTAACGGAATATATCATTTCCTGCTACGGAGCCCGCAAAGGAGTTGTGGATACTGCTGTACGAACATCAGATGCTGGATACCTCACGCGTAGACTTGTTGAAGTAGTTCAACACATTGTTGTACGTAGAACAGATTGTGGCACTACCCGAGGCATTTCCGTGAGTCCTAGAAATGGGATGACGGAAAGAATTTGGGTCCAAACACTAATTGGTCGTGTATTAGCATACAATATATATATGGGCCCACGTTGCATTGCCGCTCAAAATAAAGATATTGGGGTTGGACTTGTCACTCGATTCATAACCTTTCGAACACAACCAATATATATTCGAACCCCCTTTCTTTGCAGGAGTATATCTTGGATCTGTCGATTATGTTACGGTCAGAGTCCCACTCATGGCGACCTGGTCGAATTAGGAGAAGCAGTAGGTATTATTGCGGGTCAATCAATCGGCGAACCGGGGACTCAACTAACATTAAGAACTTTTCATACCGGTGGAGTATTCACAGGTGGTACTGCAGAACATGTACGAGCTCCTTTTAAGGGAAAAATAAAATTCAATGAGGATTTGGTTCATCCCACACGTACACGTCATGGGCATCCTGCTTTTCTATGTTATATAGACCTGTATGTAACTATTGAGAGTCACGATATTCTACATAATGTGAATATTCCACCCAAAAGTTTTCTTTTAGTTCAAAACGATCAATATGTAGAATCAGAACAAGTGATTGCTGAGATTCGCGCTGGAACATCCACTTTCCATTTTAATAAAGTTAAAGAGAAAGTTCGAAAACATATTTATTCTGACTCAGAGGGAGAAATGCACTGGAGTACCGATGTGTACCATGCACCTGAATATAAATATGGTAATGTTCATCTCTTACCCAAAACAAGTCATTTATGGATATTATCAGGAGCTCTGTGCAGATCCAGTATAGTGCCTTTTTCGCTCCACAAGGATCAAGATCAAATGAATGTTCATTCTGTTGAACGGAGATCTATTTCTGACCTCTCCGTGACTAATGATCAAGTGAGACACAAATTGTTTAGTTCGAATCCTTACGGTAAAAAGGGGGGGGTTCTTGATTATTCAGGACCTGATCGAATCATATCCAACGGTCATTGGAATTTCATATATCCTACCATTCTCCACGAGAATTCTGATTTATTGGCTAAGAGGCGAAGAAATAGATTTATCATCCCATTCCAATCT